GCTTTAACATATCACAATATGTATAGTAATGGGGGGGTATGGGACAAAAAATAAATCCACTCGGTTTCAGACTTGGTACAACCCAAAGTCATCATTCCCTTTGGTTTGCACAACCAAAAAATTATTCCGAAGGTCTACAAGAAGATCAAAAAATAAGAGATTTTATCAAGAATTATGTACAAAAAAATATGAAAATGTCCTCCGGCGTCGAGGGAATTGCACGTATAGAGATTCAAAAACGAATCGATCTGATTCAGGTCATTATCTATATGGGATTCCCAAAGTTATTAATAGAAAATCTACCGCGAGGAATCGAAGAATTGCAGATGAATCTACAAAAAGAATTTAATTGTGTCAACCGAAAACTTAACATTATTATCACAAGAATTGCAAAACCTTACGGAAGCCCTACTATTCTTGCAGAATTTATAGCCGGTCAATTAAAGAATAGAGTTTCTTTTCGAAAAGCAATGAAAAAAGCTATTGAATTAACTGAACAAGCAGATACAAAAGGAATTCAAGTACAAATTGCAGGGCGTATTGACGGAAAAGAAATTGCGCGTGTCGAATGGATCAGAGAAGGTAGGGTTCCCCTACAAACCATTCGAGCTAAAATAGATTATTGTTCCTATACAGTTCGAACTATCTATGGAGTATTAGGCATTAAAATTTGGATATTTATAGACGGGGAATAATAAACCTTTACTTGTCTTTCCCTTCGATCCAGCGATGGGACAAAAAAAAGAGAAATTAGTTCCTTTTTATTTTTCTGTTCAATCAAAACCAAAACGAACAATTTTTAATTCTATAGGGTTGAATAAAAATTCGATTGACCTTTTGAAATAATTGCTATGCTTAGTGTGCGACTCGTTGGTTTTTTAGAATTAGATTAAAAAAAAAGACGAGTCTCTTAGTATAAACTAATAACTTAACTATACAACTAATGACCAACTCATCACTTCGCATTATCTGGATCCAAAGAACCAGTCAAGATATGATATATCGATCATATCACTGTAGCAACTGAAATATTTTTTGCATAAACAAACAAAAGAAAAAGAAATCTGATTCTACGCGGATTCCAAGTTGTGAAGCGAAATAGAGAAGAAAGATGTGGATAAATGGAAGGGTGAAAGAAAGGGAGAAAAAAACAAAACCAATGATAAAAAATTCCATACAATATGTAAGGTCTATGAGTCATCTCATAAAATAAAAAGCAGTGTAATAAAGCATTAATACGGATTCGTAAAAAATAAAATGAATCTGTTCCTAGAACAAAAAAAATAAGAGCTTCGAGCCAATAAAGACTAAGAAAATTGGCTCAAGAACAAATTTCATTATGAGCTCCATTGTAGAAATCCGACCTAACCATTAAGTAAGAAGCGATGGGAACGATGGAACCTGTGAATCCAAATCTATTGAAAACAGATTCATTGATCGGGATGGCGAAACAAACCATAGACAAATTCATTCATCTGTTGGGAAAAGTCATGAGCTAACCCTACAACTGAAATAGCGACGAAAAGAGTCAATATTCGCCCGCGAAAACTTTATTTTCTTGGATTGATCATTTTTGGTCAATCCAATAGTATAGGATAAAATAAAAGGCAAAACAAAATAAAGATTCGTTAGAACATTATAAAAATAAAAAAGAATACAATATTTCAAAATTTAAAATAGAAATATTAATATGTTTAGTTATCTAAAAAAACAAGATATAGAAATCAATAATAAAATAGTCAAAGTTTGTATTATTCGCGAGGAGCTGGATGAGAAGAAACTCTCATGTCCAGTTCTGTAGTAGAGATGGAATTAAGAACCAAGCATCAATTATAACCCCAAAAGAACCAGATTCCGTAAACAACATAGAGGAAGAATGAAGGGAATATCTTATCGAGGTAATCATATTTCTTTCGGTAAATATGCCCTTCAGGCACTTGAACCTGCTTGGATCACGTCTAGACAAATAGAAGCAGGTCGACGAGCAATGACACGAAATGCACGCCGCGGTGGAAAAATATGGGTACGTATATTTCCAGACAAACCGGTTACAGTAAGACCCGCAGAAACACGTATGGGTTCGGGGAAAGGATCCCCTGAATATTGGGTAGCTGTTGTTAAACCAGGTCGAATACTTTATGAAATGGGCGGAGTCACAGAAAATATAGCCAGAAGAGCTATTTCAATAGCATCGTCCAAAATGCCTATACGAACTCAATTCATTATTTCAGGATAAAAAAATACGAATCAAAGGAAATAGGTCTTGGGGATACAAAAACAATCGCAGGTGCCGGTTTCTTTCTTTGGACAAACAATATTTTTTTTTTTCTTCGCCCTTTTGCATTGAAAGAATAGATTCTAAAAAAATGATATGATTCAACCTCAGACCCTTTTGAATGTAGCGGATAACAGCGGGGCTCGAGAATTGATGTGTATTCGAATTATAGGAGCTAGCAATCGTCGATATGCTCATATCGGTGACGTTATTGTTGCTGTGATCAAAGAAGCAGTGCCAAATATGCCCCTAGCAAGATCAGAAGTGGTCAGAGCTGTAATTGTACGTACTTGTAAAGAACTCAAACGCGATAACGGTATGATAATACGATATGATGACAATGCTGCGGTTGTCATTGATCAAGAAGGAAACCCAAAGGGGACTCGGGTTTTTGGCGCGATTGCCCGGGAATTGAGACAGTTAAATTTTACTAAAATAGTTTCATTAGCTCCGGAGGTATTATAAGGTATTATAAAATGAGACCATCATATGGTTAAAGTAAGGTATTTGAAAGAAAGAGATTAAGAGATATATTCAGATTTTTTAGTAGATTGTGTGTCACGCATATGCCTTTAAGAATTCAAATTCATAAAAAAATAAGTAAAAAAACAAGAAAGACATGTTGATTATATCAAAATTTGGGAGCACCAAGAATTTTAATTCATCATGGGTAGGGATACTATTGCTGACATAATAACCTCTATACGAAATGCTGATATGGATAGAAAAAGAGTGGTTCGAATAGCAGCTACTAATATCGCTGAAAATATTGTTAAAATACTTTTACAAGAAGGTTTTATCGAAAACGTGAGAAAACATCAAGAAACCAAAAAGGATTTTTTGGTTTTAACCCTACGGCATAGAAGGAATAGGAAAAGGCCCTATAGAAATATTTTAAATTTAAAACGCATCAGTCGGCCTGGTCTACGAATCTATTCTAACTACCAACGAATTCCTAGAATTTTAGGTGGGATGGGAATTGTAATTCTTTCCACTTCTCGAGGTATAATGACAGACCGAGAGGCCCGACTAGAAAGAATTGGCGGAGAAGTTTTGTGTTATATATGGTAATCCTTCTAATATCCGAATTGGATCCGAAACTTATTATTCGTGAAAAAAAAAAAAGAAAAGAGGCGGGTTGTCTAATATGGTTCCTCCTCCATCAGTTGATACTTCAAGGAGGCTTTACCTGGAATGAAAGAACAAAAATGGATTCATGAAGGTTTAATTACTGAATCCCTTCCCAATGGTATGTTCCGGATTCGCTTAGATAATCAAGATATAATTCTAGGTTATGTTTCAGGAAAGATCCGACGTAGTTTTATACGGATACTGCCAGGCGATAGAGTCAAAATTGAAGTAAGTCGTTATGATTCAACCAGAGGACGTATAATTTATCGACTTCGCAATAAGGATTCGAAAGATTAGGTGTTTTTATCAACTTCAACATTCCTTTCGTGGGAATATTATTCCAGAAGAAAAATGTAAAGAAACCTATTTTCTTCCAAAAAGTAGATTCAGAATTAAGATGAGGAATGCCAAATATGAAAATAAGAGCTTCTGTTCGTAAAATTTGTGAAAAATGTCGACTAATCCGTAGGCGGGGACGAATTATAGTAATTTGTTCCAACCCAAGACATAAACAAAGACAGGGGTAATCAGACTTGTTAAAATACCCGACGGAAAAGTCAAAAGAGGGATCTTTTTTGACACGAAATGGATATATCCATATATCTCTGACTCATATTTATGAGATGAAAAAATATGGCAAAAGCTATACCGAGAATTGGTTCACGTAGGAATGGACGTATTGGTTCACGTAAGAATACACGTAGAATACCAAAGGGGGTTATTCATGTTCAAGCAAGTTTCAATAATACTATTGTGACTGTTACCGATGTACGGGGTCGAGTGGTTTCTTGGTCCTCTGCCGGTACTTGTGGATTCAAGGGCACAAGAAGAGGCACACCGTTTGCTGCTCAAACCGCAGCGGGAAACGCTATTCGTACAGTAGTGGATCAAGGTATGCAACGAGCAGAAGTCATGATAAAAGGACCCGGTCTCGGAAGAGACGCGGCATTACGCGCTATTCGCAGAAGTGGTATACTATTAACTTTCGTTCGGGATGTAACCCCTATGCCACATAATGGCTGTAGACCTCCGAAAAAACGACGTGTGTAGAAATAAAAATTGAAGAGATTTCAAGAGAAACAAGAGAAAAAAATGATTCAATGATCCGATCAAATAATATTACTATGGTTCGAGAGAAAGTAACAGTATCTACTCGGACACTACAATGGAAGTGTGTTGAATCAAAGGCAGACAATAAGCGTCTTTATTATGGACGCTTTATTCTGTCTCCACTTATGAAAGGTCAAGCTGACACAATAGGTATTGCGATGCGAAGAGCTTTGCTTGGAGAAATAGAAGGAACATGTATCACACGTGCAAAATCTGAGAAAATACCACACGAGTATTCTACCCTAGTAGGTATTCAAGAATCGGTCCATGACATTTTAATGAATTTGAAAGCAATTGTATTGAGAAGTCATCTATATGGAACTTGCAACGCGGCTATTTGTGTCAGGGGTCCGAGATCTGTAACTGCTCAAGATATCATCTTACCGCCTTATGTAGAAATCGTTGACAATACACAGCATATAGCTAGCTTGACGGAACCAATTGAGTTGTGTATTGGATTACAAATAGAGAGGAATCGCGGATA